GTTAATGTAGCTTAATAGTAAAGCAAAGCACTGAAAATGCTTAGACGGATATTAATAATCCCATAAACACAAAGGTTTGGTCCTGGCCTTATAGTTAATTAGAGGTAAGATTACACATGCAAATATCCATAAACCAGTGTAAAATCCCTTAAACATTTACATTAAATTTTAAGGAGAGGGTATCAAGCACATATAATAGCTTAAGACACCTTGCCAAGCCACACCCCCACGGGACCCAGCAGTGATAAACATTAAGCAATAAACGAAAGTTTGACTAAGCTATACCTCTCAGGGTTGGTAAATTTCGTGCCAGCCACCGCGGTCATACGATTAACCCAAACTAACTATACTCGGCGTAAAACGTGTAAACTATCTATAACAAAATAGAATTAAAACCTAACCAATATGTGAAAATTCATCGTTAAACCCAAATCCAACTACGAAAGTAATTCTAGCACAAACTATTACACGATAGCTAAGACCCAAACTGGGATTAGATACCCCACTATGCTTAGCCCTAAACTTAAATAATTTTACAACAAAATTATTTGCCAGAGAACTACTAGCCACAGCCTAAAACTCAAAGGACCTGGCGGTACTTTATATCCATCTAGAGGAGCCTGTTCTATAATCGATAAACCCCGCTCTACCTCACCATCTCTTGCTAATTCAGCCTATATACCGCCATCTTCAGCAAACCCTAAATAAGGCACCAAAGTAAGCACAAGAATCAAACATAAAAACGTTAGGTCAAGGTGTAGCCAATGAGATGGGAAGAAATGGGCCACATTTTCTTCATAAGAAAACACGAAACCCTTTATGAAACTAAAGGATCAAGGAGGATTTAGTAGTAAATTAAGAATAGAGAGCTTAATTGAATAGAGCAATGAAGTACGCACACACCGCCCGTCACCCTCCTCAAACTAAGTTCATTTAATAATAAATAATACTAAACCATAACTTATGAGAGGAGATAAGTCGTAACAAGGTAAGCATACTGGAAAGTGTGCTTGGAATAATCACAGTGTAGCTTAACTTAAAGCATCTGGCCTACACCCAGAAGAATTCATTATCAATGAACACTTTGAACTAATTCTAGCCCTAACCCAATCCTAACACAAACATATTCTTACAATAAACCAAAACATTTAACCTAATATAAGTATTGGAGAAAGAAAATTACCACAGGAGCTATAGAAAAAGTACCGTAAGGGAAAGATGAAAGACCATTTTAAAAGTAATAATAAGCAAAGATAAACCCTTGTACCTTTTGCATAATGAATTAACTAGAAAAATCCTAACTAAAAGAATTTAAGCTAGAAATCCCGAAACCAAACGAGCTACCTAAGAACAATTTATTGAATCAACCCGTCTATGTGGCAAAATAGTGGGACGATTTTTAGGTAGAGGTGAAAAGCCAAACGAGCTTGGTGATAGCTGGTTACCCAAAAAATGAATATCAGTTCAACTTTAAATTTACCAAAAGAACACTTAATCCTCACGTAATTTTAAAATTTAGCCAAAAGAGGGACAGCTCTTTAGGAATGGAAAAAACCTCAAATAGTGAACAAACAAAATTAAAACTAAACCATTGTAGGCCTTAAAGCAGCCATCAACAAAGAAAGCGTTCAAGCTCAAAATTAAAAAAAAGACAATTCAAAAAATATAAATAAATTCCTATATAATAAAATGGGTTAATCTATAAAATTATAGATGAGACACTGTTAATATGAGTAACAAGAACAAGTATTCTCCAAGCACAAGTGTATAACAACACGGATATCCATTGTTATTTATCAAACTATAGGTACTAATTCAAAAATAAAACTACCTAACATTAACTTGTTAATCCAACACAGGAGTGCTTTAAGGAAAGATTAAAAAAAATAAAAGGAACTCGGCAAACCTGAATCCCGCCTGTTTACCAAAAACATCACCTCTAGCATTAAAAATATTAGAGGCACTGCCTGCCCAGTGAAAATTTTTAAACGGCCGCGGTATCCTGACCGTGCAAAGGTAGCATAATCACTTGTTCCCTAATTAGGGACTAGAATGAATGGCCAAACGAGGATTCAACTGTCTCTTATTTTTTATCAGTGAAATTGACCTTTCAGTGAAGAGGCTGAAATACTAAAATAAGACGAGAAGACCCTATGGAGCTTAAATTAAAAGTTTAATTTTACTATTATTAACCTAATGGTTTAACACAAAAATTTTAAACTCTAAATTTCGGTTGGGGTGACCTCGGAGAACAAAAAATCCTCCGAATGATTCTAACATAGACCAACAAGTCAAAGTAACCCAAAGATCTCATTGACCCAAAAATTTTTTGATCAACGGACCAAGTTACCCTAGGGATAACAGCGCAATCCTATTTTAGAGTCCATATCGACAATAGGGTTTACGACCTCGATGTTGGATCAGGACATCCCAATGGCGCAGAAGCTATTAATGGTTCGTTTGTTCAACGATTAAAGTCCTACGTGATCTGAGTTCAGACCGGAGTAATCCAGGTCGGTTTCTATCTATTCACAATTTCTCCCAGTACGAAAGGACAAGAGAAATAGAGCCTACTTCCCAAAAGCGCTCTCATCACAATTTATGAAATCATCTCAATAAAATATATATGTACAAAACCAAACACCAAGATAAGGTTATTAGGGTGGCAGAGCCAGGAAATTGCATAAGATTTAAAACCTTTCTACCAGAGGTTCAAATCCTCTCCCTAATAGTGTATTTTATTAATATATTAACATTACTTCTCCCAATCTTAATCGCCATAGCCTTTCTAACACTTGTAGAACGAAAAATTCTAGGTTATATGCAACTACGAAAAGGACCAAACATCGTAGGACCCTACGGTATTTTACAACCATTCGCAGATGCCATAAAACTATTTATAAAAGAACCAATACGCCCACTAACAACTTCAATTATACTTTTTATCATTGCACCAACACTATCATTAACACTAGCCCTAAGTCTATGAATTCCATTACCCATACCACACCCTCTAATCAATCTAAACCTAGGAATTTTATTTATTTTAGCAACATCAAGCCTATCCGTTTACTCTATTCTATGATCAGGATGAGCATCCAACTCAAAATATTCACTATTTGGGGCTCTACGAGCAGTAGCCCAAACAATTTCATACGAAGTAACCATAGCCATTATTTTACTATCAGTACTATTAATAAGTGGGTCATTCTCACTACAAATACTCATATTTACCCAAGAACAAATCTGACTTATCATCCCAGCCTGACCCATAGCCCTAATATGATACATCTCAACCCTAGCAGAAACAAACCGCGCCCCATTTGACCTAACCGAAGGAGAATCCGAACTAGTCTCAGGTTTCAACGTCGAATACGCAGCAGGCCCCTTCGCACTATTCTTTATAGCCGAATACACCAACATTCTCCTCATAAATGCTTTAACAACCATCGTATTTTTAGGACCACTACATAATATCTATAACCCAGAATTATACTCAATTAATTTTATAATAGAAACACTTCTTCTATCAATAACATTTCTATGAATCCGAGCATCCTACCCACGCTTCCGATATGATCAGCTTATACACCTATTATGAAAAAATTTTCTTCCATTAACCCTAGCATTCTGCATATGACATATTTCATTACCAATCTTTATAGCAAGTATCCCCCCATACATATAGAAATATGTCTGACAAAAGAATTACTTTGATAGAGTAAATTATAGAGGTTTAAGCCCTCTTATTTCTAGAACAATAGGACTTGAACCTATTCCTAAGAATCCAAAATTCTTCGTGCTACCAAAACACCCCATTCTACAGTAAGGTCAGCTAATTAAGCTATCGGGCCCATACCCCGAAAACGTTGGTTTAAATCCTTCCCGTACTAATAAATCCTATCACCCTCATTATTATTTATTTTACCATCCTAATAGGCCCAGTAATTACTATATCAAGCACCAACCTGCTACTTATATGAGTAGGATTAGAAATAAGCCTACTAGCAATTATTCCATTATTAATTAACAAAAAAAACCCACGATCAACCGAGGCAGCAACAAAATATTTCATTACACAATCCACAGCCTCAATAATCCTATTACTGGCTATTATTTTAAACTATAAACAGTTAGGAACATGAACATTCCAACAACAAACAAACAACCTACTACTTAACATAACACTAATTTCACTATCAATAAAACTTGGACTTACACCATTTCACTACTGACTTCCAGAAGTAACACAAGGCACCCAACTCCATACAGGACTAATTATCCTAACATGACAAAAAATCGCTCCCCTATCTATTTTAATCCAAATTTACCATTTACTAAACCCAACAATTATCTTCATCCTAGGAATTTCATCAATTTTTATAGGAGCATGAGGAGGCCTAAACCAAACACAGACCCGAAAAATCATAGCATTTTCATCAATTGCCCACATAGGATGAATAATTACTATCCTCCCATATAATCCAACAATCACACTCCTTAACCTTACACTTTACATTATAATAACTATCCCAATATTTATAGTACTAATAATCAATCACTCAACAACCATCAATTCAATATCACTTCTATGAAATAAAATACCTATACTAATAATTATTACACCCATAATCTTATTATCCCTAGGAGGCTTACCCCCATTAACAGGATTTCTACCAAAATGAATAACCATTACAGAACTCCTAAAAAACAATTGCCTAATCTCAACAACAATAATAGCCATAATAGCACTACTAAACCTATTCTTCTATACCCGACTAATTTATTCAACCTCAATAACAATATTTCCTACCAACAATAGCTCCAAAATATATTACCACACTATACACCAAAAATATAACCCAACACTCACATTCTTTACAATCATTAGCACACTTACACTACCTCTCTCACCCCAACTAATCACATAGAAGTTTAGGATATAATAGTCCAAGAGCCTTCAAAGCCCTAAGAAAACTATCAAAGTTTAACTTCTGCTAAGGACTGTAGGTCTATACCCTACATCTACTGAATGCAAATCAACTGCTTTAATTAAGCTAAGACCTCCCCTAGATTGGCAGGACTATAAACCTACGAAATTTTAGTTAACAGCTAAATACCCTATTTCTGGCTTCAATCTACTTCTCCCGCCTAACAGAAACGAGGCGGGAGAAGCCTTAGTAGAGTCATTTCTCTACACCTTTGAATTTGCAATTCAACATGATTAATCACCTTAAGGCTTGGTAAAAAGAGGATTTAAACCTCTATATTTAGATTTACAGTCTAATGCTTATTTCAGCCATTTTACCTATGTTCGTAAACCGTTGACTATTTTCAACTAACCATAAAGACATTGGAACCTTATATCTATTATTTGGTGCTTGAGCAGGAATAGTTGGAACAGCACTTAGTATCTTAATTCGAGCTGAATTAGGGCAACCAGGCGCTCTCCTAGGTGATGATCAAATTTATAATGTGATCGTTACAGCCCACGCATTTGTTATAATCTTTTTCATAGTAATACCTATAATAATCGGAGGATTCGGAAACTGACTTGTTCCACTAATAATTGGCGCTCCAGATATAGCATTCCCTCGAATAAACAACATAAGCTTTTGATTACTTCCACCATCATTTCTTCTTCTCCTAGCCTCCTCAACTGTAGAAGCAGGAGCAGGAACAGGATGAACTGTCTACCCTCCTCTAGCAGGCAATCTAGCACATGCTGGAGCATCAGTAGACCTAACAATTTTCTCCTTACATTTAGCTGGTGTGTCATCTATCCTAGGAGCTATCAACTTTATTACTACAATTATTAATATAAAACCACCAGCTATAACCCAATACCAAACACCCCTATTTGTCTGATCAGTGTTAATTACAGCTGTCCTATTACTCTTGTCCCTTCCAGTCCTAGCAGCAGGAATTACAATACTATTAACAGACCGAAATCTTAACACAACCTTCTTTGATCCTGCAGGAGGAGGAGACCCTATTCTCTATCAACACCTATTCTGATTTTTTGGTCACCCAGAAGTCTATATCCTCATTCTACCAGGATTTGGAATTATTTCACACGTAGTAACTTTTTATTCAGGAAAAAAAGAACCATTTGGATATATAGGAATAGTTTGAGCCATAATATCTATCGGTTTCCTAGGCTTCATTGTATGAGCACATCATATATTCACAGTAGGAATAGACGTAGACACACGAGCATACTTTACATCAGCTACTATAATTATCGCTATTCCCACAGGAGTAAAAGTATTTAGCTGATTAGCAACACTGCACGGAGGAAATATCAAATGATCACCAGCTATACTATGAGCTCTAGGTTTTATTTTCTTATTTACAGTTGGAGGATTAACCGGAATTGTTCTTTCAAACTCATCACTTGATATTGTACTTCACGACACATATTATGTAGTAGCCCATTTCCACTATGTCCTATCTATAGGAGCCGTATTCGCTATTATAGCTGGATTTGTTCACTGATTCCCACTATTCTCAGGCTATACCCTTAACGACACATGAGCAAAAGCTCATTTCGCCATTATATTTGTAGGAGTAAACCTGACATTTTTCCCACAACACTTCCTAGGCTTATCAGGAATACCTCGACGATACTCGGATTACCCAGACGCTTACACCACATGAAACACTATCTCCTCTATAGGCTCATTCATCTCATTAACAGCCGTATTAGTAATAATTTTCATAATTTGAGAAGCCTTTGCCTCTAAACGAGAAGTACTATACGTCTCCTACACATCAACAAACCTCGAATGACTTCACGGATGCCCTCCACCCTACCACACATTCGAAGAACCTTCTTATGTAAAAGCAAAATAAGAAAGGAAGGACTCGAACCCCCTAAAATTGGTTTCAAGCCAATTCCATAACCCTTATGTCTTTCTCTATAAGATATTAGTAAAAACATTACATAACTTTGTCAAAGTTAAATTATAGATTAAAACCTATATATCTTATATGGCTTATCCATTTCAACTAGGTCTACAAGACGCCACATCACCCATTATAGAAGAACTAACAAACTTTCACGACCATACATTAATAATCGTATTCCTTATTAGCTCCCTAGTACTATATATTATTTCACTAATACTAACAACTAAATTAACTCACACAAGTACAATAGATGCCCAAGAAGTCGAAACTATCTGAACTATTTTACCAGCCGTAATTCTAGTACTAATTGCACTTCCATCCCTACGAATTCTATACATAATAGACGAAATTAACAACCCAGCCTTAACAGTAAAAACTATAGGCCACCAATGATACTGAAGCTATGAATATACTGATTATGAAGACTTATGTTTCGACTCATACATAATTCCAACAAACGAACTGAAACCAGGAGAACTTCGCCTTTTAGAAGTAGACAATCGAGTTGTCCTACCTATAGAACTCCCAATCCGAATATTAATTTCATCAGAAGACGTATTACACTCATGAGCTGTCCCATCACTAGGACTTAAAACCGACGCTATCCCAGGACGTTTAAATCAGGCTACAGTCACATCAAACCGACCAGGACTATTTTACGGCCAATGCTCCGAAATCTGCGGATCTAATCACAGCTTCATGCCTATCGTACTTGAAATAGTACCACTTAAACATTTCGAAAATTGATCTGCTTCTATAATCTAAATTCACTATGAAGCTAAGAGCGTTAACCTTTTAAGTTAAAATTAGAGACCCTTCATCTCCATAGTGATATGCCACAGCTAGACACATCCACATGATTTACTACAATTATTTCATCAATAATTACATTATTTATTTTATTCCAATTAAAAATTTCTTCACAAACATTTCCAATAAATCCTTCACCAAAATCTCTAGCAACATTAGACACAAAAAACCCTTGAGAATCAAAATGAACGAAAATCTATTTGCCTCTTTTATAACTCCAACAGTAATAGGTCTTCCAATCGTAGTTACTATTATTATATTTCCATCAATCTTGTTTCCCTCATCAGAACGACTAATCAATAATCGTCTCCATTCATTTCAACACTGACTAATTAAACTAATTATTAAACAAATAATACTAATTCATACTCCAAAAGGACGAACCTGAGCTCTAATAATCGTCTCACTAATTATATTTATTGGATCAACTAATCTTCTAGGACTGCTACCACACACCTTTACACCAACTACCCAACTATCTATAAACTTAAGTATAGCAATTCCACTATGAGCAGGAGCCGTAATCCTAGGATTCCGACATAAATTAAAAAACTCTCTAGCCCACTTTTTACCACAAGGAACCCCAATTTCATTAATTCCTATACTTATTATTATCGAAACTATTAGTCTATTTATTCAACCAATAGCATTAGCAGTACGACTAACAGCCAACATCACTGCAGGACACCTACTAATACATTTAATTGGAGGTGCTACCTTAGTACTCATAAACATTAGTCCACCAACAGCTACAATTACATTTATTATTCTCCTCCTTCTAACAATACTAGAATTTGCTGTAGCCCTAATTCAAGCCTATGTATTTACTCTATTAGTAAGCCTATATTTACATGATAACACATAATGACCCACCAAACACACGCATATCACATAGTAAACCCAAGTCCATGACCATTAACAGGAGCTTTCTCAGCTCTTCTCCTCACCTCAGGACTAGTAATATGATTTCACTACAATTCTACAATTCTACTATCTATAGGTCTACTAACAAATATTTTAACTATATATCAATGATGACGAGACATTATCCGAGAAGGAACATTCCAAGGCCATCACACCCCCATTGTGCAAAAAGGACTCCGATATGGAATAGTACTTTTCATTGTCTCCGAAGTATTCTTCTTCGCAGGATTCTTTTGAGCATTCTACCACTCAAGCCTAGCCCCAACACACGACCTTGGAAGTTGCTGACCACCAACAGGAATTATTCCTCTAAACCCATTAGATGTCCCACTTCTAAATACAACAGTACTATTAGCATCAGGTGTATCAATTACATGAGCTCATCACAGCCTAATAGAAGGAAAACGAAATCACATAAACCAAGCCCTAATAATTACCATTATATTAGGACTTTACTTTACCATTCTTCAAGCTTCAGAATATTTTGAAACATCATTTTCTATTTCAGATGGAATTTATGGATCCACATTCTTCATAGCAACAGGATTTCATGGCCTCCACGTAATTATTGGATCTTCCTTCCTCACAGTATGCCTTCTACGACAATTAAAATTTCACTTCACATCAAAGCATCATTTCGGATTTGAAGCAGCAGCATGATATTGGCACTTTGTAGATGTAGTCTGACTTTTCCTTTACGTCTCTATTTATTGATGAGGATCTTACTCCCTTAGTATAAATAATATAACTGACTTCCAATTAGTAGAATCTGATAAAATTCAGAAAGGAGTAATAAACTTACTTATTATTATTTCAACTAACACATTATTATCCCTTGCCCTTGTTTTAATCGCATTCTGACTTCCCCAAATAAACTTATATTCAGAAAAAGCAAACCCCTACGAATGCGGTTTTGATCCTACAAGCTCTGCACGCCTACCATTCTCAATAAAATTTTTCCTAGTAGCCATTACATTTCTATTATTCGACCTAGAAATTGCCCTATTATTACCTCTCCCATGAGCTATTCAAACAACCAATATTACTATTATAATAACTTCAGCCTTCATTCTAGTAACCATCCTATCTCTAGGACTAGCCTATGAATGATCACAAAAAGGATTAGAATGAACAGAATAACTGGTAATTAGTTTAACAAAAATTAATGATTTCGACTCATTAGATTATGAAAAAATTCATAATTACCAATAATGACATCTACTCTCTTAAACCTGACATTAGCCTTCTCTTTATCACTCATAGGAACCCTCATATTCCGATCACATCTTATATCAACCCTCTTATGCTTAGAAGGTATAATATTATCCTTATTTATCATAATTTCAATAACCACCCTAAATTCTAACTCCATAGCATCCTTCCCTATTCCCATCACTATCTTAGTATTTGCCGCATGCGAAGCAGCAGTTGGCCTAGCACTATTAGTAAAAGTCTCCAACACTTACGGAAACGACTACGTACATAATCTTAACCTTCTACAATGCTAAAAATTATTTTTCCCTCATTAATACTTTTACCACTAACCTGATTATCAAGTACAAAAAAATTCTGAACAAACGTAACCTCCTACAGCTTCTTAATTAGTCTCATTAGTCTGATACTCCTATGACACAACGAAAACAACCAAAACTATTCAATCACATTCACCTCAGACCCACTATCCACCCCATTAATTATCTTAACAACTTGATTATTACCCCTTATACTTATAGCCAGTCAAAACCACATAAAAAAAGAAAAACTCGAATATCAAAAAACATACATCTCTATATTAGTAAGTTTACAAATTCTACTTATCATAACATTCTCTGTAACAGAACTAATCCTATTCTATATCTTATTTGAAGCTACCCTAATCCCAACACTTATTATCATCACACGATGAGGAAACCAAACAGAACGACTAAACGCAGGATTATATTTCTTATTTTATACACTAATCGGCTCCATTCCACTTTTAATTGCCCTAATCTCAATTCAAAGCTCAACAGGAACACTAAACTTCTTAATCTTGTCTATAACAAACACATATATCAACAACACATGATCTAATAACATTCTATGATTATCATGTATATTAGCATTTCTAATCAAAATACCCTTATATGGAGTACACTTGTGATTACCAAAAGCCCATGTTGAAGCTCCCATCGCAGGATCCATAATTCTAGCAGCCATCTTGCTAAAACTAGGAGGATATGGAATAATACGAATTGCTATCATTTTAGATCCCCTAACAAAACATATAGCTTATCCATTCATTCTATTATCCTTATGAGGCATAATTATAACAAGCTCTATCTGCCTACGACAAACAGACCTAAAATCACTAATCGCCTATTCTTCAGTAAGCCATATAGCCTTAGTAATTTCATCAATTATAATCCAAACCCCATGAAGCTTTATAGGAGCTACTATACTCATAATTGCCCATGGACTAACCTCATCACTCCTATTTTGCCTAGCAAATTCCAACTACGAACGCATCCACAGTCGAACTATAATTATAGCCCGAGGACTTCAAACAATCTTTCCCCTAATAGCAACATTATGACTATTAGCTATCCTGGCAAACCTAGCCATCCCCCCATCAATTAATCTAATCGGAGAACTATTTATTACAATAGCACTATTCTCTTGATCCAATATTTCCATCATCCTTATAGGACTTAACATTACCATCACAGCCCTATATTCAATATATATAATTATCACAACTCAACGAGGAAAATTTACCAACCACATAAACAACATACAACCATCACACACACGAGAACTTACTCTAATAACTTTACATGTAATTCCACTCACATTACTCATTATTAATCCCCAACTAATTATAGGCCCAACAATATGTAAATATAGTTTACAAAAAACATTAGACTGTGAATCTAATAACAGGAAATTACACTCCTTATTTACCAAGAAAGAACGCAAGAACTGCTAATTCATGCTCCCATGCCTAAAACACATGGCTTTCTTACTTTTATAGGATAAAAGTAATCCATTGGTCTTAGGAACCAAAAATTATTGGTGCAACTCCAAATAAAAGTAATCAATACTATTTCATCTCTAATCTTAACAATTTTCATTGTACTAACTCTTCCAATTATATTAACCATAACCAAACTAATTAAATTTATCAACTTCCCACTCTTAGCCACTACATCAATTAAACTCTCATTTATCTTAAGCCTAGTACCACTCATACTATTCATCCACTCCAACGCAGAATACATAATTACCAACTGACACTGAATTACCATAAACTCAATTAAAATCTCAATAAGTTTCAAAATTGATTATTTCTCACTTCTATTCTTATCTGTAGCCCTATACGTAACTTGATCCATTATACAATTTTCTTCATGATATATACACTCAGACATTAACATCAATCGATTCATTAAATATCTTATATTATTCTTAATCACTATACTAATCTTAACCTCAGCTAACAATTTATTCCAACTTTTCATTGGTTGGGAAGGAGTAGGAATTATATCCTTCCTACTCATTGGATGATGATACGGACGCACAGATGCAAACACCGCAGCCCTTCAAGCAATCTTGTATAACCGAATCGGTGATATTGGCCTCATTCTAGCCATAACATGATTCTGCCTTAATACCAATTCATGAGAACTACAACAAATTATAATGATTAACAACAATAGCCTAATCCCCCTTCTAGGACTACTAATTGCAGCCATAGGAAAGTCAGCTCAATTTGGACTTCACCCATGACTACCCTCTGCCATAGAAGGACCAACCCCAGTATCAGCATTACTCCACTCAAGTACAATAGTTGTAGCAGGAATCTTCTTAATAATCCGATTCCACCCACTTACATCAAACAACAACACTATCTTAACAATAATACTATGCCTTGGAGCTTTAACAACACTATTTACAGCCATCTGCGCACTAACCCAAAACGATATTAAAAAAATTGTAGCATTTTCCACATCCAGTCAACTAGGTCTAATAATAGTAACGCTAGGAATTAACCAACCATACTTAGCTTTCCTACACATCTGCACACACGCATTCTTTAAAGCCATACTATTTTTATGCTCTGGATCAATTATTCACAGCCTTAACGACGAACAAGATATTCGCAAAATAGGAAATATGATAAAAACACTCCCAATCACCTCATCATGCATAGTCATCGGAAGCCTAGCTCTAACAGGAACACCATTCCTAACAGGATTTTATTCAAAAGACTCAATCATTGAATCAATCAACACGTGCAACACAAACGCCTGAGCCCTACTAGTTACACTAATTGCCACATCCATAACAGCCATATACAGTATACGAATTATTTACTTCGCCACAATAACAAAACCACGCTATCCACCAATAATCATTATTAATGAAAATAACCCAAACATTATTAATCCAATTAAACGACTAGCACTAGGAAGCATCCTAGCAGGATTTGTAATCTCACAAAATATTCCTCCAACTAATATTCAAATCCTCACAATACCAATATTTCTAAAGACTACAGCATTACTAATCTCTATTATAGGATTCCTAATCGCCCTAGAACTAAACAACCTTACTATAAAATTTAATCCAATCAAAAATAATCTATACTCATCATTTTCAACATCACTAGGATATTTTCCACCAATTATTCACCGAATCCTTCCATTAAAAACCCTGAACACAAGCTTTAAAGTATCATCAAACATACTAGACTTAATCTGATTAGAAAAAACCATTCCAAAAGCCATCTCCACCATACATATAAATTTATCAAAATTATTAACTAACCAAAAAGGACTAGTAAAACTTTATTTCATATCTTTCCTTATTTCAATCTCACTTATCACTATTCTCCATATTATTAGTCCCGAGTAATCTCAATAATAATAAAAATTCCAGCAAACAAGGATCACCCAGCAACCACCATCATCCAAGTAGCACAACTATAAATTGCTGCAACCCCTACACCACCCTCCAACATAACACCAACATCATCAATCTCATACATTAACCAATCATCCATTCCACCCAAATCAATTAACTCAACCTCATTATAATAACTAAGAACATAAACATATGCTACTTCCATTAAAATTCCAATAATCAAAAACCAAAAAATCAACCAATTAGAACCCCATGTTTCAGGATAATCCTCAGTAGCTATAGCAGTAGTATAACCAAACACAACTAGTATCCCCCCTAAATAAATTAAAAACACTATTAAACCTAAAAAAGAACCACCAAACCCTAAAACTATAAAACACCCAACACAACCACAAACAATCAAACCAAATCCACCATAAATAGGAGAAGGCTTTAAAGCCAATCCTAAACTCCCTACCAAAAACAATAAACTTAAAATAAAAATATAATTAGTCATTATTTCCATACAGCATTTAACTGTAACCAATGACATGAAAAATCATCGTTGTAATTCAACTATAGAAACAGATAATGACAAACATCCGAAAAACACATCCCTTAATCAAAATTATTAACCACTCCTTTATCGACCTACCGGCCCCATCCAACATTTCATCATGATGAAACTTCGGCTCTCTTTTAGGATTATGCCTTATAATTCAAATTATGACAGGACTATTCCTAGCCATACACTATACATCAGATACAATAACAGCATTCTCATCAGTCACACACATTTGTCGAGACGTAAACTACGGATGACTGATCCGATATATACACGCAAACGGAGCATCAATATTTTTCATCTGTCTGTTTCTTCACGTAGGACGAGGAATATATTATGGATCTTACACCTTCATAGAAACATGAAACATCGGAGTCATTCTATTATTTGCCGTAATAGCTACCGCATTCATAGGCTACGTACTTCCATGAGGACAAATATCATTCTGAGGGGCAACCGTAATTACCAACCTACTATCAGCTATTCCATATATCGGAACAACCCTAGTAGAATGAATCTGAGGAGGATTTTCAGTGGATAAAGCCACCCTAACACGATTCTTCGCCTTTCATTTTATCCTTCCATTCATCATCACAGCCTTAGTAGTAGTACACCTTCTATTTCTTCACGAAACAGGCTCCAATAACCCAACAGGATTAAACTCAGACGCAGACAAAATTCCATTCCACCCATACTACACAATAAAAGACCTTCTAGGTGTCTTTATCTTAATCTTACTATTTATAGCCCTAGTATTATTTTTTCCCGACCTATTAGGAGACCCAGATAATTATATACCCGCAAACCCACTAAACACACCACCACACATTAAACCAGAATGATATTTTCTATTCGCCTACGCTATTCTACGCTCAATCCCCAACAAACTAGGAGGAGTCCTAGCCCTAATTCTATCCATCCTCATCTTAGCCTTCCTACCAATACTCCACACATCAGCACAACGAAGCCTTATATTCCGTCCAATCACCCAAATCCTATACTGAATTTTAGTAGCCAATCTCATAGTCCTAACCTGAATTGGAGGACAACCCGTTGAACATCCATTCATTATCATTGGTCAACTAGCTTCCATCAGCTATTTTTCCATTATCCTAATCTTAATACCCATTTCAGGATTAATCGAAAATAAAATACTAAAATGAAACCCATGCCCTGATAGTATAATTATTACCCTGGTTTTGTAAACCAGAAATGAAGACATACGTCTTCTCAAGGCATCAAGAAGAAGGAATTACTCCCTACCATCAACACCCAAAGCTGAAATTCTAATTAAACTACTTCTTGAACAGTACATAAAATTATATAGTACAATAGAACATTAATGTATATCGTACATTAAATTAACTACCCCTAGCATATAAGCATGTATAATAAATCAATGAATTAAGACATTAATTAAATTCTAACTTGAAATTTACTAACACATGAATATTCAAGAAAACATTCTAATTAATGTTTTATAGACATATCTGTGTCATTAGACATACACCATTAAGTCATAAACTCTTCTCTTCCACATGACTATCCCCTGCTACATTAATCTACAGTTCTACCATCCTCCGTGAAATCATCAACCCGCCCACCTAATGCCCCTCTTCTCGCTCCGGGCCCATAAAACTTGGGGGTAGCTAAAATGAAACTTTATCAGACATCTGGTTCTTACTTCAGGGCCATCAAATGCGTTATCGCCCATACGTTCCCCTTAAATAAGACATCTCGATGGTTCGGGTCTAATCAGCCCATGCCCAACATAACTGTAATCCCGTACATTTGGTATTTTTTAATTTTAGGATGCTATGACTCAGCATAGCCGTCAAGGCATGAAGGTCAACCCTAAGTCTAGCTGGACTTTTAAGTTAAGGATCATTTATCCACACAGAAACCCACCAAAGGCTAACTTTTAATGTTTTCTCGGACATATAACAGTAAATACCTAAGAATTTATTCTCCAAACCCCCCCCACCCCCCAACGCCAAACCCCAAAAACGTCAAGGTTATCTCCACATAATATATTTATTATTCGAGTGGTTCACAAAATATAACCCACTTTTTAGTATTAGTAAAAAAATTTCAAAACAAAAATTCACCCAAACAAAACTCACACACCGACCCACTCTTAACGATTTTTTTCCAA